AAGACGTTCTTCGAACCAATCATAAACTTTATTGAGATAGGTAAACCAAGGTTACTCCCCCTCCAAGAACTGTATATGAGAATTTCATCTCGTACAGCTCAAGCAAAAAAAAGACCCAAATACTGATTGAAACGGATATGGAATATAAAGTTTTAAACTTTTCTCTCATTCAATATTATTTAAAGATATGAAAGAGTCAAAACGCGAAAGCTCTTCTTTGTGGTTAAATGCCAAAAAATCAAGTCAGCTCGTTCGTTTTTATGTTGTGTTGATTGTTACAGGCCTCTTGAATCTTCTAGATTACCTATCTTTATTGTCTTTTTTTTTTGTATTTGTATGGAATGGGAATGCAGATTTTTTCTTATTTTCTTTATTATTGATAGGAATTCTCTTGTTAAGACCCTACTTAACTAATCAATTGAAACCTCAGATTCATACGAGAACCACGATAATTCAATGAAACCTTCAAAGTCCAAAGTTCACTGAGTGAGAACCATTGGATCATCACTTATTCAATCAAAAAAATAGCTATAATGACTAAAAACATAAAATACAAAGAAGCGCTTGTCCTTTGATCCAAATAAGAGTTTAAAAGCATAAAAATATTTTGATTTATTAAAGTTTATAAGATAGAACGGAAAGAAGTCCGGCTACGAGGTCTGAGTATTAAGTATGAATCATAGTTCGAATGCTTTGTGATCTATTTGATCTTTTTCGTGCTCCAGATACTCGAATGAATATCCGACGAAGTAAAACCATCTTGATAAAGATGACAGACCCCATTCTCTGTACTATCCATAGGGTCAATTCTAACAAGTCACACACTCATATTCCGGAAATATACAATGCAGAAAAAAATTTCGCGGTCGAACTACCAAAGGAGAATAGGCTAAAAATTTTAGACCTACAAAATTTACTTTTTTATATCGAACTAAAAGCTAGGACTTTAATATTATTCTCAGTCTAATTCACAGAAATTCCATCCAGTAGAACAGAAGAATTATAAATCTCCAAAATAATAGATAGGAATACCGCAAATAGAGCCATTGCAACACCCATCAAAGGGGTCGTTCCCCATCCAGGAGCTACTTTACCATATTCGGAATTCAATGGTTTCAATAACTTCCCTACAGTAGTGCTTCTTGGACCAGATCTAGAACTATCCTCAACAGTTTGTGTAGCCATAAATCTTATTTTGTATTCATTACGATCTGTTGACTTTGTATACCATTCCGTTGTAAATAAACGATCTTAGCATAGATCCATTGTGGTCTTTCAATTCTATAATAATGGAAACAGCAACCCTAGTCGCCATCTTTATATCTGGGTTACTTGTAAGTTTTACTGGGTATGCTCTATATACTGCCTTTGGGCAACCCTCTCAACAACTAAGAGATCCATTCGAGGAACACGGGGACTAGTTGACGTAATCAGCCTCCAAATATTTGGAGGCTGATTACGTCAATGAAGGTAATGAAAAATTATTTCATTTTTTAGTTGAAATTTTAGGTGGTTCCCGAAAAAAAATAGCGAAAAAAATTATCCCTAAAGTCGATACTAAGAGAAATGTATAAACCAATGCTTCCATAAATTTGATAGTGGTTTACAATTATAGCTTTCATACCTGTTTTGTTTATGTTTACTTGGGAGTATCCCTACGGATAAAGAAAGAGTCAAAGAAACGGCAGCGATTTAAATAAAGATTCCTACAGTACCCTACCTATTAAATAAAATCGCAAACAGAAACTATAAGAAAAAAAGCAATGTTGCATCAGACTGCTTGTCTTTTTGTAGTTGGATCTCCGAGTTTTTGGAATGCCCCAAATTCTACTTGAGCATCCAAATCTGGATCAATACCAGCAAAAACATCTCTGAAGAGAGTTCTAGCACCATGCCAAATGTGTCCAAAGAAGAAAAGTAGAGCAAACGAAGCATGCCCAAAAGTAAACCAACCTCTTGGACTGCTACGAAAAACACCATCGGATTTCAAAGTAGCACGATCTAATTCAAAAATCTCCCCCAATTGAGCCCGTCTAGCATATTTTTTAACAGTTGCGGGATCACTATAACTAACTCCATTGAGTTCACCACCAAAAAACTCAACAGTTACACCTACTTGTTCGACACTATATTTAGATTCTGCCCTTCTAAATGGGACGTCGGCTCTAACAATTCCGTCTCCGTCTACCAAAACAACCGGAAATGTCTCAAAAAAAGTAGGCATACGGCGTACAAAAAGTTCACGCCCTTCTTTATTTCTAAAGACGGGGTGTCCTAACCATCCAACAGCTATTCCATCCCCATTGTCCATTGAACCCGCTCGGAATAACCCCCCTTTTGCTGGATTATTACCAATATAATCATAAAAAGCTAATTTTTCAGGAATTTTAGCCCAAGCTTCTGATAAACTTTGATTTTCAGCTAGTCCAGCACTAACTCTTCGATATATTTCTTGTTGAAAGTATCCCTGATCCCATTGATAACGAGTAGGACCAAATAATTCGATGGGAGTAGTTGCAGAACCATACCACATAGTTCCAGCAACAACAAAAGCTGCAAAAAAGACAGCAGCAATACTACTGGAAAGGACGGTTTCAATATTGCCCATACGTAATCCTTTGTATAGACGTTGAGGCGGACGAACACTAAGATGGAATAAGCCCGCTAATATACCCAACGTCCCTGCTGCAATATGATGAGAGGCTATTCCTCCCGGAACAAAAGGGTCAAAACCCTCCACGCCCCACGCCGGGTTTACGGGTTGTACCTTTCCGGTTAGTCCATAAGGGTCGGATACCCATATTCCAGGACCATATAATCCTGTTACATGAAATGCGCCAAAACCAAAGCAAGCCACTCCTGAAAGAAATAAATGAATTCCAAAAATCTTAGGCAAATCCAAAGAAGGTTTTCCTGTACGTTCATCACAAAAAATTTCTAGATCCCAATATACCCAATGCCAAATAGCAGCCAAGAAGCATAAGCCAGAAAACACGATATGTGCTGCGGCTACCCCTTCGTAACTCCAAAGACCCGGATTCGTTATAGTCCCTCCTGTAATATTCCAACCGCCCCATGAGTTGGTTATTCCTAAACGAGTCATGAAAGGTATAACGAACATACCTTGTCTCCACATTGGATCAAGAACAGGGTCGGAGGGATCAAAAACTGCTAATTCATATAGAGCCATCGAACCGGCCCAACCAGCAACCAGAGCAGTATGCATTATATGAACAGAAAGCAAACGACCGGGATCATTCAATACAACAGTATGAACACGATACCAAGGCAAACCCATGGAAATACCCCTTTATCAACGAAAAATAGACACTATGTAACTTTATTGCATTGGAAAAAACTATGCTACGGACCCCCCCTTTTTTTAGGTAATTTTTTCGGAGAAAGGATTTATATTTGTTCTATTCTGTTAGTAATAATGGAACAATTCGATTCATAGGAAAAAAGGGAAGCGGATCTATTCTATATCCGATAAGTACCAATACGCAATGGGGGTGAATCCTATTTTATATGAACCAAGATAGCTATTGTTGTTCATCATTCAGAAGCCCGTTCGTAAAAAATTTCCTTTTTTTTATTCATTCTCTCTTACTTTACTTTTATTTTATATTTTATTTTAGCTTATTCAACTTATGTATTAAATATGATTAATAAAGTAGTAAAAAAGGATAATATTATTAAAAAAAGAAACCCCAGTCTTACGTTTCCACATCAAAGTGAAATAGAGAACTTCATTCTCTTTTTTTTTCATTTCATGCCTATTGGCGTTCCAAAAGTACCTTTTCGAAGTCCTGGAGAAGGAGATACATCTTGGGTTGACATATAGTGCGACTTGTCAGATATATTGGGCTATATGGGATTTCCCCATTTTCTCCCCCGATCGAGATATCCTCTGTTTCGCCCAAAAATATTGATTTAATTATCAAAAATTTGTAACGCGAAGCGCAAAAAATAAAGTGTAATTAAATGCAGGGAGTATTTAGATTGATATTAGATTATCAAAATTTTTTATGGTTTACGTGATCGGACTAATAAAATGAAGTATCCAGGCTCCGTTTAGCAAAAACCCAATTGATAATTAATATATAATATTTTTATAATTACTACTTATTATGATATGCAAAATTATGATAAAAAATTCTATTAAAAAATACAAAAAATTTAAACAGGGTGATCTAAAACTGTTGATCAAATCAAATAATATAATTCAAAATTTGGTGACTATTTGACAGAAGACATGTGAAAGAAATGAATTGAAAAAAAGAAGGAGTAGTAAAAAAAAAGACGCGGTATTTGGTTCATTTGTCCTATATGTGTAAATCAAAATCGGGCAAATTTTTCCTTTTACTCGGGGTAGAGCATAAACCTAAAAAAAGAAATAAAAAAAAGAAGAAGCCCGTTCAGGAACAAGAAAAAACCATCGCCATTTCAACTGAATCTCGATGAAAAAAAAATATCAATGAATCAAGTTAGTCTGACAGGCTTAATCAATCGTTTTATTATAGGATTATAATATCTAATAAAAGGGGCCAAAACTTATTTTTTCTTTTACTTTTAAAAAGGGAGCAAGCCCTTTCCTTAAAAGTTATAAATAAACGCCTTCTATGAAAAAAGGGGGGGTTGGAATCGACACATTGATTTTTTCACAATTTTTATTGAACCGTATGCATCAAAAGGTGCCTGTACGGCTCCTAAGGAATAAAATTTTATCCTAATCAACCGACTTTATCGAGAAAGATTATTTTTTTTAGGCCAAGAGGTTGATACCGAAATCTCGAATCAACTTATTAGTCTTATGATATATCTCAGTATAGAAAAGGATACCAAAGATCTTTATTTGTTTATAAACTCTCCTGGCGGATGGGTAATATCTGGAATGGCTATTTATGATACTATGCAATTTGTGCGACCCGATGTACAGACAATATGCATGGGATTGGCCGCTTCAATAGCATCCTTTATCCTAGTCGGAGGAGCAATTACCAAACGTATAGCATTCCCTCACGCTTGGCGCCAATGAGTTTTTTATTTTAGAGAAAAAATACTATGCCTTCGCCACCGGAAATATGAATTAGTTAAGTAATAATAGCATGGCACTTAGAATTCGATATGAAATTTTTTAGATTAAAAATTTTTTAGATTATATATTGAAAGAGTAGTATGAGATAAGGAAGGGGTATTTCAAATGATATCTTACCTATTCGGGCACATCTCAGCGTCACAAACTTTGTTTTCACACCGGAAGCTTATTTACAAAATTTATATTAAAAAAGACACTTTGGGATTGCTGAATCATAGACGAATCAAAAAAATGATATATAAAGCAACGGAACCATCATAGTATTTTTTTAACTCCTACAAAAAAGAAGGATGGTAATTGGATCATTTATGGATCTGCGTATAATACAACCTATATTTTGTTTTCGTTCACCCAAAGGAAAGGTAAAAAAAAAACGTAAATTCCATTGTGGAGCCGTATGCAATGCACAAAAAAGCCTGTACGGTTTTTAAATTTTTTCTGCTTTTTTAGTTATCTCGCCTCATTCTGCGAAATAGAAGAACCTTTTCTATTATATCATCAGGGTAATGATCCATCAACCCGCTAGTTCGTTTTATGAGGCACAAACGGGAGAATTTATCTTGGAAGCGGAAGAACTACTAAAACTTCGCGAAACCATCACAAGGGTTTATGTACAAAGAACGGGCAAACCTATATGGGTTGTATCCGAAGACATGGAAAGGGATGTTTTTATGTCAGCAACAGAAGCCCAAGCTCATGGAATTGTTGATCTTGTAGCGGTTCAATAAAAAAGGAGCGATTTCATGCAAATCTACAATTTCTACTTTTATATCTTTTTAGATTAAAGGTGTAGTTTCATATTCTCTTCAATATAAAAAAAAATATATTGAAGAGAAGTAATTCAGAATTAGCCGGTTAGAACCAATCTAAACCAGCCCATTATTTATATGATTCCGTATGCCAACCATTAAACAACTTATTAGAAATACAAGACAGCCAATCCGAAATGTCACGAAATCCCCAGCGCTTCGGGGATGCCCTCAGCGACGAGGAACATGTACTCGGGTGTATGTGCGACTCGTTTAGATCATAGACTGAGACACAAAAAGGAAATTCTTTTTTTAATATCAAGGATCAGTACTTTTGAATAAAATATAATGTAGGAACTCGATTCATTATTTAAAAAAGATAGATCGTTCATATCTTATATTGTGTCTGAAACTTATGGTTTACATTGGTGCAAATCCAATCAACTCCATTTTTTAGAAAACCCCCAATGATAACAAATGGTTATCCATTAAGCGGGGGAAATTCCATTTTTTATTTAAAAGATTCCACTCTTGAAAGAAAAGAACGGACTAACAGGGTAAACGACCAAATCAATTTTTAAAATGAAATACCGTTACTGTATAAAGTGGATCTCATTGTGAAAGACCTATTACTGGAATATTCATGGGGTAGAGCCAAAGAATGTGAATTGTACAAGTTACCAATAGTATTGATTAATTAAAAGAAGGAGCTCCGGTGTATAGAGAGGACCTCACCGTTTTAGAAGTAACCATAGAAACGATGGAACCCACTATTTATCCATTTATATTTACTACGGAAAATACCTAGCAAAAAATAGTGGTGGGGAAGGTTAGAGTAGCAAAAGCCATTGGAATTTTTTTTATACATTGGAATAATTCGTTTGGTTATTAATAGACTAGTAAAGGGGAAAAGAATAACTAAAAAAAGAATTAGTTATTCATCAAAGTTTGATTTATTCAATGACTAGAATTAAACGCGGATATATAGCTCGGAGGCGCAGAACAAAACTTCGTTTATTTGCATCAAGCTTTCGAGGGGCTCATTCACGACTTACACGAACTATGACTCAACAGAGAATAAGAGCTTTAGTTTCGGCTCATCGGGATAGGGGTAAAAGAAAAAGAGATTTTCGTCGTTTATGGATCACTCGAATAAATGCCGTAATTCACGAAATGGAGGTATTCTATAGTTATAACCGATTCATACACAATCTGTACAAGAAGCAATTACTTCTTAATCGGAAAATACTTGCACAAATAGCTCTATTAAATAGGAGTTGTCTTTATACGATTTCGAATGAGATCAAAAAATAAGGGGGTTGTAGGAAATCCACTAAAATATTTTAAATAGAGTTCTAAGGAGAATGAGCTCGGGGAAGGTAGAGTAGAAATTAGTATTATAAAAAAGTCGTCAAAACAAAACGAGGGTATATAGTCGCTAAAAAAAGAGTTATTCTTTTTCTTTTCGACGATTCTTTTATTTTTTTTTTATGACAGACACAGACGTAACAATCAAATTTTGATTCTTGATTGGATTTTTCGAACAAAATATTAATCTCTTTTTTAATTCCTTCAGATTGTAATTGTTATTCAATGGAAGAATCAGTCTATTTTTTTCTGGTTCTAAGGCTAGTAGTTCTAGGGGTCGACTCACTTCTTTCAAATTGTTTCTGATTATTAAGAAAAGGTAACAAAGATAAAATACGAGCTTGTTTTATAGCAATAGTAATTAATCGTTGTTGTTTTAAAGTCACTCTATTCACCCGTCTAGATAATATTTTTCCTTGTTCACTAATAAATCGACTAATTAAACTCATGTTTCTATAATCAATTCGATCCCCCGATTGGATCGGGGGCAAACGCCTACGAAAAGATCGCTTGGATTTAGTAAAAAGTCGCTTAGATTTATTCATAATTTTTTTATTCCTTATCTCTAAAATCCTATTTTGATCCGATCAAAATAAAAACGATTTCTATTTCTATTCTATATAGGATAGAGTTTCTATATAGAATTAAGAATATAGGATTAGATTTATTTCTATTTATTTTTAGGATTAGATTTATTTCTATTGATTTTTTTGTTTATATTTATATATATGTAATATATATAGATACTATCATTATTCCTGTTCTTAAAATAACAGTTGACATACAAGCACTCAATTTTATCTATTTCTTGATTTCCCCGTGAATTGTATGTTTATAACAATAGGGACAGAATTTTCTCAATTCCAATCGACTAGGGGTGTTATGCCGATTCTTTTGAGTAATATATCTGGAAATTCCCGCCGATTCTTTCTTAATATCATTTCGAACACAACTGGTACATTCCAAAATAATTGTTACTCGAACATCTTTACCCTTGGCCATGAAACCTCCTTTGGATTTATGATTCACCCCAATCTTCTATTTTAATTTTAGGATCCAGAAAGAACAAGAACCAAAAAAATAGAAGCTGTTAACTAAAAAAAATTCGGAAATATTTTGTTGCAATGAATATTAATTAGTAAAAAAAAAAAATAAAAAAATAAGCAATACAATGATTTTTTTAAAACTATATTTAAAATCTTTGTACAGTATTTTTTAAGTATCTCGTAGGATACCCTAGCAACACCCTTTTTTGTTCTATTAATAAATCCTGAACCCTCGTTTTTATGACCTTTCGCCCCCCACCTTTTTCTAATTATAATTAATTCTAAAAAAAATTAGAAAAGTGTGGGGGGGGGTAATTAGTCCCCGATCGTTGATTGTATCTCTAAATTTTTTCACCCTTTCTGATGTTAATAACTATAATTAAAAAAAGGGAAATGTTAATGCATCTGGAAATAAACGATTAATCTCTATTAATAAACCTGCTAACGAAACGAACCATAGAGTACTTAGTACCGGCGCTACGGAAAGATATGTTTTTAGATCTCGCATTTGAAATCCTCCTTCTTTCTTCTTTATTGTATTACATTATATATAGTAATATATATAACTACAGATGTACATGTAGTTAATAAGTTCTTGTAACCCCCCCCCCCCCCGCATTTTCAAAATTAGAATTGAAATGTTGTCTACTAGAACGATCTTATAGATTCCAGTTGAAAATGGAAACGCCTTTTATGTAAAATTTAAATTGAGAGAATTCTCGTAAAAAAAAGTAATTTTTAATTATATGTTTGTTATCTGATATGAGACAAAAAAATAAGAAATTAATTTGATATACCAATAAAAAAGAAGAAGGATGTGGAAAACAAGGCAGGAATTCTCTACAATGACACTGTAAACCAATTGAAAGGGATGTAGCGCAGCTTGGTAGCGCGTTTGTTTTGGGTACAAAATGTCACGGGTTCAAATCCTGTCATCCCTACCTATTACTGCTCTTCTGAGCAGTAACGAGGGATCTATTTTAGATCTATCTTTTTTTAATAAAATCGGACATACATATAATTCTAAAATTTATGATATACTATGATATAGTATATACGTACAAAATCGATTCGGGTTAAAGAATGTCCTATTTATAGCCTTTTCGTTTTTTATAAAAAACAAGAAAAGCGCTCTTAGTTCAGTTCGGTAGAACGTGGGTCTCCAAAACCCAATGTCGTAGGTTCAAATCCTACAGAGCGTGATTTCACTCTTGTTTATTAGATTATGTCAAAATTCCACTGTTCGCAAATAATTGAGCAGCAATCTGAATTAGACCTCCCGCATATGAAAGCAAGAAGGAGGTCAGTAAAAAAAAGAGATGTTAATTAATCAAAAGTCCAACTGATCACCACGCCTGTATTGTAAATAAGCAGTTACGAATAATCCAGCCAAAGTAATAGGAATTAGACCTAAGACGATTCCAAATAAAGAAACTTCAATCATTTCAAAATTTTTTGTTTTCTTTTTTTAAAGGGATAAAAGAGAGGTACTAGCTATTCCTAGCTCTTAATCTGTTCTGTATTGCCGATGAATCTCAATGACCAAAATTGGGTAATTAACCCGGTAAGGAACTATGGAACATATGAAATACCAAAGAACTCCTTTTTTATAAAAAAATCTTCATTCAATTAATTTCAAATAAGTCGTATTTTGCTTAGACCAATAAATAGAACTGAGGTTATAGTTAAAGCTGCTAGTAGAAAACCGAAATAACTGGTTATAGTAGGCATGAAGGGAC